GTCCCTGTAGCTTACAAAAAGCATAACACTGAAGATGTTAAGACGGCTGCTACACATGCACCCAAGGACAAAAGACTTAGTCCTAACCTTACTGTTGGTTGTTGCTAGGCATATACATGCAAGTATCCGCGCCCCAGTGCGTACGCCCCGGGTACCCTAACACTAGGTCGACAGGAGCGGGTATCAGGCACACCCCACATGGTAGCCCAAAACGCCTCGCAATTGCCACACCCACACGGGCATTCAGCAGTAGTTAACATTAAGCAATGAGTGTAAACTTGACTTAGCCATAGCAAATCTAGGATCGGTAAATCCTGTGCCAGCCACCGCGGTCATACAGGAGATCCAAATTAACATTATAACGGCGTAAAGCGTGGTCACATGCTATCCAAGTAACTAAGATTAAAAAGCAACTGAGCCGTAACAAGCCCATGATGCTCATAAGGCCTCTTATAAAGAAAATCTTAGAACAACGATCGATTGAAACCCACGAAAGCCAGGACCCAAACTGGGATTAGATACCCCACTATGCCTGGCCCTAAATCTTGATGTTCGATCTTACCGGAGCATCCGCCCGAGAACTACGAGCACAAACGCTTGAAACTCTAAGGACTTGGCGGTGCCCCAAACCCACCTAGAGGAGCCTGTTCTATAATCGATGATCCACGATATACCTGACCATCCCTTGCCAAGAACAGCCCATATACCGCCGTCGCCAGCCCACCCCGCATGAAGGCCCAACAGTGGACGCAATAGCCCTACCGCGCTAATAAGACAGGTCAAGGTATGGCCTATGGGATGGAAGTAATGGGCTACATTTTCTAAGCTAGAACATCACGGCAAAGAGGCTTGAAATGGCCTCTAGAAGGAGGATTTAGCAGTAAAGTGAGACAATCGAGCTCTCTTTAAGCCGGCTCTGGGGCACGTACATACCGCCCGTCACCCTCCTCAAAAGCGACCCCCACCAACATAAATTAATAAGCTACTCAGCCAAAGAGGAGGTAAGTCGTAACAAGGTAAGTGTACCGGAAGGTGCACTTAGACCACCGAGACGTAGCTTAAAAAAGCATTCAGCTTACGCCTGAAAGATATCTGCTCAGACCAGATCGTCTCGATGCCAAACTCTAGCCCAACCGACCTGACCTGGAATAACAAAGCTACTTCTAAAACCAAACTAAAGCATTTACTAGTCTTAGTATAGGCGATAGAAAAGACACCATTGGAGCGATAGAGATCACGTACCGTAAGGGAAAGATGAAATAGCAGTGAAAAAAATAAGCTAAAAACAGCAAAGATCAACCCTTGTACCTTTTGCATCATGGTCTAGCAAGAAAAACCAAGCAAAATGAATTTAAGTTTGCCACCCCGAAACCCAAGCGAGCTACTTACGAGCAGCTATTGTTGAGCGAACCCGTCTCTGTTGCAAAAGAGTGGGATGACTTGTTAGTAGAGGTGAAAAGCCAACCGAGCTGGGTGATAGCTGGTTGCCTGTGAAACGAATCTAAGTTCACTCTTAATTCTTCTCCAAGGAAAGACACAAACCCCAATGAAGCGAATTAAGGGCTATTTAAAGGAGGTACAGCTCCTTTAAAAAAGAATACAATCTCCACGAGCGGATAAATAACATTACCAAAACCTATCTGTGGGCCCTCAAGCAGCCATCAACAAAGAGTGCGTTAAAGCTCCGTACCCTAAAAATATAACAACTATATGACTCCCTCCCCACTAACAGGCTAACCTATATTACAATAGGAGAATTAATGCTAGAATGAGTAACCAGGGTCCTCCCTCTTCGACGCAAGCTTACATCCGTACATTATTAACAATTCTTCCCCAAATACGACAAATCCAACAAGCACAGTATTAAGTATATTGTTAACCCGACAGAGGAGCGTCCATTAAGAAAGATTAAAACCTGTAAAAGGAACTCGGCAAACACGTCAAGGCCCGACTGTTTACCAAAAACATAGCCTTCAGCAAACCAAAAACAAGTATTGAAGGTGATGCCTGCCCGGTGACTCAACGTTCAACGGCCGCGGTATCCTAACCGTGCAAAGGTAGCGCAATCAATTGTCCCGTAAATCGGGACTAGTATGAATGGCTAAACGAGGTCTTAACTGTCTCTTACAGGCAATCGGTGAAATTGATCTCCCTGTGCAAAAGCAGGGATAAACACATAAGACGAGAAGACCCTGTGGAACTTTAAAAACAGCGGCCACCCCTAAATACATCTACACCCACCTCGGGTTCACTTATCCAAAGGGACCTGGCTCGCATTTTTTCGGTTGGGGCGACCTTGGAGCAAAACAAAACCTCCAAACATTGGACCATACCTCTAGACTAAGAGCAACCTCTCGACGTGCTAACAGCATCCAGACCCAATACAATTGATCAATGGACCAAGCTACCCCAGGGATAACAGCGCAATCTCCTTTGAGAGTCCATATCGACAAGGAGGTTTACGACCTCGATGTTGGATCAGGACATCCTAGTGGTGCAGCCGCTACTAAGGGTTCGTTTGTTCAACGATTAACAGTCCTACGTGATCTGAGTTCAGACCGGAGTAATCCAGGTCGGTTTCTATCTATGATGAACTCTTCCCAGTACGAAAGGATAGGAAAAGTGAGGCCAATACCACAAGCAAGCCTTCGCCTTAAGTAATGAAGTCAACTGAATTACGAAAGGCTATCACCCTCCCCCCACGTCCTAGAAAAGGACCAGCTAGCGTGGCAGAGCTCGGTAAATGCAAAAGGCTTAAGTCCTTTAATTCAGAGGTTCAAATCCTCTCCCTAGCTTCTCCCCCTCCCCATGACCAACCACCCCCTCCTAATCAACCTTATCATAGCACTCTCCTACGCCCTGCCAATCCTAATCGCAGTGGCCTTCCTCACACTAGTAGAACGCAAAATCTTAAGCTACATGCAAGGCCGAAAGGGCCCAAACATTGTAGGCCCATTTGGACTGCTCCAACCCCTAGCAGACGGAGTAAAACTATTCATCAAAGAACCTATCCGCCCATCAACATCCTCCCCAATCCTGTTCATCGCAACACCCATGCTAGCGCTCCTGCTCGCAATTTCAATCTGAACCCCTCTTCCACTGCCATTCTCCCTCGCAGACCTCAACTTAGGCCTCCTATTCCTACTGGCCATATCAAGTCTAGCAGTGTACTCAATCCTGTGGTCAGGTTGAGCCTCCAATTCAAAATACGCCCTAATTGGAGCCCTACGAGCAGTGGCTCAGACCATCTCCTATGAAGTTACACTAGCCATTATCCTCCTATCCGTTATCCTCCTCAGCGGAGGCTACACCCTTAACACCCTGGCAGTCACCCAAGAGCCTCTTTATCTAATCTTCTCATGCTGGCCCCTCGCTATAATGTGATACGTATCTACCCTTGCTGAAACAAACCGCGCCCCGTTCGACCTGACAGAAGGGGAATCAGAGCTAGTGTCCGGGTTCAACGTGGAATACGCCGCAGGACCCTTCGCCCTATTCTTCCTTGCTGAATACGCTAATATCATGCTAATAAACACACTAACTGTGCTTCTATTCCTCAACCCAAGCCTCCTCAACCTGCCTCCGGAACTATACCCAGTTGCACTAGCTACAAAAACCCTTCTCCTCTCCGCGGGCTTCCTATGAATTCGCGCCTCCTACCCTCGGTTCCGGTACGACCAACTAATGCACCTTCTATGAAAAAACTTCCTCCCACTCACACTAGCCCTGTGCCTCTGACACACTAGTATGCCGATCTGCTACGCGGGCCTTCCTCCTCATCTAAGGCCCCAAGGAAATGTGCCTGAATTTCAAAGGGTCACTATGATAAAGTGAACATAGAGGTGCACCAACCCTCTCATTTCCTACCAGCCTAGAAAAGCAGGAATTGAACCTACACTAGAGAGATCAAAGCCCTCCATACTTCCTTTATATTATTTTCTAGCAGGGTCAGCTAAACAAGCTATCGGGCCCATACCCCGAAAATGATGGTTCAACTCCTTCCCCTGCTAATGAACCCCCAGGCAAAACTGGTCTTCACTACTAGCATCATCCTAGGAACAACCATCACAATCTCAAGCAACCACTGAATCACTGCCTGAGCTGGCCTTGAAATCAACACCCTAGCCATCCTCCCTCTGATTGCCAAGTCCCACCACCCACGAGCCATCGAAGCAGCCACTAAATACTTTCTAACCCAAGCAGCCGCTTCTGCCCTACTCCTATTCTCCAGCATGACCAACGCATGACACACCGGACAATGAGATATTAGCCAACTGACTCACCCCCCATCATGCCTGATTCTTACTTCAGCCCTTGCAATTAAACTAGGGCTAGCACCATTCCACTTCTGATTCCCCGAAGTTCTACAAGGGTCCCCCCTCACAACAGGCCTCCTCCTATCAACAGTCATAAAACTACCACCGATTGCGCTACTCTTCATAACCTCCCCCTCCTTAAACCCAACTCTGCTCACTGGCATGGCTATTCTCTCCACAGCCCTGGGGGGATGAATAGGACTAAACCAAACGCAGATCCGAAAAATCCTAGCTTTCTCCTCTATCTCCCACTTAGGCTGAATAGCCATTATCGTCATCTACAACCCAAAACTCACCTTACTAAACTTCTACCTTTACACCCTAATAACTGCAGCCACATTCCTAGCCCTAAACTCAACCAAAGCCTTAAAACTATCAACTCTGATAATCACATGAACCAAAACCCCCGCACTCAATGCAATGCTATTCCTAACCCTGCTCTCCTTAGCCGGCCTACCCCCTCTAACAGGCTTCCTCCCCAAATGACTCATCATCCAAGAACTAACCAAACAAAGCATGGCCTCAGCGGCAACAGTGATCTCCCTCCTCTCCTTACTAGGACTATTCTTCTACCTACGCCTCGCATACTGCGCAACAATCACACTACCGCCCCACACCACAAATCACATGAAACAATGACGCACCAATAAACCAACCCACACCTCAATCGCCGTGCTGATGGTCACATCAACCATGCTCCTTCCCATCTCACCAGCAATTTCAACCATCGTGTAAGAAGCTTAGGTTCACTTAAACCGGAGGCCTTCAAAGCCTTAAACAAGAGTTAAACCCTCTTAGCTTCTGCTAAGACCCGCAGGATACTACCCCGCATCTCCTAAATGCAACCCAGGTGCTTTAATTAAGCTAGGGCCTTAATCATAAACAACTAGACAGATGGGTCTCGATCCCATGACAGTATAGTTAACAGCTATATGCCCAATCCAGCAGGCCTCTGCCTAACAGACCCTGGCGCACGACTAATGCACATCAATGAGCTTGCAACTCACCATGAACTTCACTACAGAGCCGATAAGAAGAGGAATTGAACCTCTGTAAAAAGGACTACAGCCTAACGCTTACACACTCAGCCATCTTACCTGTGACATTCACCAACCGATGACTATTCTCAACCAACCACAAAGACATTGGAACCCTCTACCTAATTTTCGGCGCATGAGCCGGAATAGTAGGAACCGCCCTAAGCCTTCTCATCCGAGCAGAACTAGGCCAACCAGGCGCCCTCCTGGGAGATGACCAAATCTACAATGTAGTTGTCACCGCCCATGCCTTCGTGATGATCTTCTTCATAGTTATGCCCATCATAATCGGGGGGTTTGGAAATTGACTAGTCCCCCTAATAATTGGCGCCCCAGACATAGCATTCCCACGAATAAACAACATAAGCTTCTGACTACTTCCCCCCTCCTTCCTCCTCCTACTCGCCTCCTCTACTGTAGAGGCAGGAGCCGGTACAGGCTGAACAGTCTACCCCCCACTAGCAGGAAACCTGGCCCACGCCGGAGCCTCAGTCGACCTAGCCATCTTCTCCCTACACCTAGCAGGCATCTCCTCAATTCTAGGAGCAATCAACTTCATTACCACTGCAATCAACATAAAACCCCCAGCCCTATCACAATACCAAACCCCCCTATTTGTTTGATCCGTCCTAATTACAGCCGTCCTACTCCTCCTCTCTCTTCCAGTCCTAGCAGCCGGAATTACCATGCTACTTACAGATCGCAACCTCAACACAACCTTCTTCGACCCAGCAGGAGGCGGAGACCCAGTACTCTACCAACACCTCTTCTGATTTTTCGGCCACCCAGAGGTGTATATCCTAATCCTCCCAGGATTCGGAATCATCTCCCACGTCGTAGCCTACTACGCAGGAAAAAAAGAACCATTCGGCTACATGGGTATGGTCTGAGCTATGCTCTCAATCGGATTCCTAGGCTTCATCGTATGAGCTCACCACATGTTCACAGTAGGAATGGACGTAGACACCCGAGCATACTTCACATCCGCCACTATAATTATCGCTATTCCAACAGGCATTAAAGTCTTCAGCTGACTAGCAACCCTGCACGGAGGTACTATCAAGTGAGACCCCCCTATGCTATGAGCACTAGGCTTCATCTTCCTGTTCACAATTGGCGGCCTGACAGGCATCATCCTGGCAAACTCCTCCCTCGACATCGCCCTACACGACACCTACTACGTAGTAGCCCACTTCCACTATGTCCTCTCAATAGGAGCAGTATTCGCCATCCTAGCAGGCTTCACGCACTGATTCCCGCTATTCACAGGATACACCCTCCACCCCACATGAGCTAAAACCCACTTCGGAGTAATATTCGTAGGCGTAAACCTCACTTTCTTCCCTCAGCACTTCCTAGGCCTAGCCGGAATGCCCCGACGATACTCAGACTACCCAGATGCCTACACACTATGAAACACCATCTCCTCAATCGGCTCACTAATCTCCATAACAGCCGTAATCATGCTAATCTTCATCATCTGAGAAGCCTTTGCATCCAAACGCAAAGCCTCCCAACCAGAACTAACAAGCACTAACATTGAATGAATCCACGGCTGCCCACCTCCATTCCACACCTTTGAGGAGCCAGCCTTCGTCCAAGTCCAAGAAAGGAAGGAGTCGAACCCCCATATGTTGGTTTCAAGCCAACCGCATAAACCACTTATGCTTCTTTCTCGTATGGAGGTGTTAGTAAAACAATTACACAGCTTTGTCAAGGCTGAATTACGGGTGAAATCCCCGTACACCTCAACACCAAACATGGCCAACCACTCACAACTCGGATTCCAAGACGCCTCATCACCAATCATAGAAGAACTAATACGATTCCACGACCACGCCATAATAGTTGCCCTAGCCATCTGCAGCCTGGTCCTCTACCTATTAACCCTCACACTTACAGGAAAACTGTCATCAAACACAGTAAACGCACAAGTAATTGAAATCATCTGAACTATCCTCCCCGCTGCCGTCCTAATCATACTCGCCCTCCCATCCCTCCGAATCCTCTATATGATGGACGAAGTCAATGAACCAAACCTAACCCTAAAAGCCATCGGCCACCAATGATACTGAACCTACGAATACACGGATTTTAAAGACCTAACATTCGACTCCTACATAACACCCACAACAGACCTACCACTAGGTCACTTCCGCCTTCTAGAAACAGACCACCGCGTTATTGTCCCAACACGATCCACAGTGCGAGTCATTGTCACCGCCGACGACGTACTTCATTCATGAGCCATCCCAAGCCTCGGCGTAAAAACCGACGCAATTCCAGGACGCCTGAACCAAACCTCATTCTCAGCCTCCCGACCTGGAGTCTTCTACGGCCAATGCTCAGAAATCTGCGGAGCAAACCACAGCTTCATACCCATTGTAGTAGAGTCTGTCCCACTCGCTAATTTCGAAAGCTGATCCTCCACACTGCCATCTTAACCGCTAAGAAGCTATGAAACAGCGCTAGCCTTTTAAGCTAGAGAAAGAGGGTCTCCCCCTCCTTAGTGGTATGCCTCAACTAAACCCAGCCCCTTGATTTTTTATCATGATCATTACATGACTGACATTCTCCCTCCTCATTCAACCTAAACTCCTAACCTTTACTACCACAAACCCTCCAACTAGCAAAGCACCAACAACCCTAACCACCTCCCCTTGAACCTGACCATGAACCTAAGCTTCTTCGACCAATTTTCAAGCCCCTCCCTCTTCGGAGTCCCTCTCATCCTCATCTCAATAACATTCCCAGCCCTCCTGCTACCCTCCCTAGACAACCGATGAATCACCAACCGCCTCTCAACCCTTCAACTGTGATTTATCAACCTAGCCACAAAACAACTAATAATCCCCCTAGACAAAAAAGGCCACAAATGAGCCCTAATCCTTACATCACTCCTTATCTTCCTCCTACTAATTAACCTTCTAGGCCTCCTACCCTACACCTTCACCCCAACCACCCAACTATCCATAAACCTAGCCCTAGCCTTTCCCCTGTGACTAGCCACCCTCCTCACAGGTCTCCGGAACCAACCTTCCGCCTCCCTGGGCCACCTGCTTCCAGAAGGGACACCAACACCCCTCATTCCAGCCCTCATCCTAATCGAAACAACCAGCCTCCTAATCCGTCCCCTAGCGCTAGGGGTACGCCTAACAGCAAACCTTACGGCGGGCCACCTCCTCATCCAACTTATCTCCACCGCCACAGTAGCCCTGTTCTCAACAATACCAGTAGTCTCCCTCCTAACCCTACTAGTACTATTCCTACTAACCATCTTAGAAGTAGCCGTGGCCATAATCCAAGCCTACGTCTTCGTACTACTACTAAGCCTATACCTCCAAGAAAACATCTAACCCCCAATGGCACACCAAGCACACTCCTACCACATAGTAGACCCCAGCCCATGACCCATCCTCGGAGCAACTGCAGCCCTTCTCACCACCTCCGGCCTAACTATATGATTCCACTACAACTCCCCATATCTCCTAATCATCGGCCTACTCTCCACAGCCCTTGTAATATTCCAATGATGACGAGACATTGTACGAGAAAGCACATTCCAAGGCCACCACACCCCTACCGTGCAAAAAGGCCTACGCTACGGCATAGTCCTGTTTATCACATCAGAGGCCTTCTTCTTCCTCGGATTCTTCTGAGCCTTCTTCCACTCCAGCCTAGCCCCAACTCCAGAACTAGGCGGGCAATGACCACCAGTAGGAATCAAACCCCTAGACCCAATGGATGTCCCCCTACTAAACACTGCCATCCTCCTGGCCTCAGGTGTCACAGTCACATGAGCCCATCACAGCATCACAGAGGCTCGCCGAAAACAAGCAATCCACGCCCTCATTCTAACGGTCCTCCTAGGCTTCTACTTCACCGCCCTACAAGCCATAGAGTACTACGAGGCGCCCTTCTCCATCGCAGACGGAGTCTACGGCTCCACCTTCTTTGTCGCCACTGGATTCCACGGCCTCCATGTAATCATTGGCTCCACATTCCTCCTAGTATGCCTCCTACGACTAATCAAGTACCACTTCACACCAAACCACCATTTCGGCTTTGAAGCAGCAGCCTGATACTGACACTTTGTAGATGTCGTCTGACTGTTCCTGTACATCTCCATCTACTGATGAGGATCTTGCTCTTCTAGTATAGCAATTACAATCGACTTCCAATCCTTAAACTCCGGTTCAACCCCGGAGAAGAGCAATGAACATAATCCTGTTCATAATCATCCTATCCCTAACCATAAGCATCGCCCTAACCGCACTAAACTTCTGACTAGCCCAAACAAACCCCGACTCAGAAAAACTATCCCCATACGAATGCGGATTCGACCCCCTAGGATCTGCTCGACTCCCATTCTCAATCCGATTCTTTATGGTCGCAATCCTATTCTTACTATTCGATCTAGAAATCGCCCTACTCCTCCCCCTTCCATGAGCCACCCAACTCCCAGACCCAACCACCACACTAATCTGAACCTCCACCCTCATCCTTCTCCTCACTCTAGGGCTGATCTATGAATGAACCCAAGGAGGCCTAGAATGGGCAGAATAACAGAAAGTTAGTCTAACTAAGACAGTTGATTTCGACTCAACAGATTATAGCCGTCACCCTATAACTTTCTTCATGACCGCCCTCCACCTAAGCTTTTACGCTTCCTTCACCCTAAGCGGCCTAGGACTGGCCTTCCACCGAACTCACCTAATCTCCGCCTTACTATGTTTAGAAAGCATAATACTATCTATATACGTAGCCCTGTCAATATGACCCATCCAGACACACACACCATCCTCCACCCTCCTACCAATCTTCATACTAACATTCTCCGCCTGCGAAGCAGGAACAGGACTGGCCCTGCTGGTCGCCTCCACCCGCACCCACGGCTCAGACCACCTACACAACTTTAATCTCCTACAATGCTAAAAATTATCGTACCAACCGCTATAATACTCCCTCTAGCCCTCCTTTCCCCCCGCAAACATCTGTGAACAAATACTACCGCCCATAGCCTACTAATCGCCACCATCAGCCTCCAATGGTTAGTCCCCACATACTACCCCAACAAAGGTCTAACCCCCTGAACCTCCATTGACCAGATCTCCTCCCCCCTGTTAGTCCTCTCATGCTGACTCCTCCCCCTTATAATCATAGCAAGCCAAAACCACTTAGAACAAGAGCCCACAATCCGCAAACGCATCTTCGTCGCAACAGTGGTCATAGCTCAACCCTGCGTCCTCTTAGCCTTCTCGGCCTCAGAGCTGATACTCTTCTACATCGCATTCGAAGCTACCCTCATTCCCACTCTAATCCTTATTACCCGATGAGGCAGCCAACCAGAGCGACTAAATGCCGGCATTTACCTACTATTCTACACACTCGCCAGCTCACTCCCCCTCCTAATCGCCATCCTACATCTCCATAACCAAATCGGCACCCTATACTTCCCTATACTCAAACTCTCACACCCCCCAGTAACTGAATCCTGAACAACCCTGCTATCCACCCTAGCCCTTCTCACAGCCTTCATGGTCAAAGCCCCCCTATATGGCCTACACCTATGACTACCTAAAGCCCACGTAGAGGCCCCAATCGCTGGCTCCATACTTCTAGCAGCCCTTCTACTGAAACTTGGAGGCTACGGCATCATGCGAATCACCATCCTAATCAACCCCTCACTAAGTAACCTTCACTACCCCTTTATCACCCTGGCCCTATGAGGAGCACTAATAACTAGCGCTATCTGCTTACGACAAATCGACCTAAAATCGCTAATTGCCTACTCATCCGTCAGCCACATAGGCCTAGTCGTCGCCGCAACCATGATCCAAACCCAATGAGCATTCTCAGGCGCCATAATCCTAATAATCTCTCACGGATTAACCTCCTCAATACTATTCTGCCTAGCCAACACCAACTACGAACGCACCCACAGCCGAATTCTCCTTCTGACACGAGGCATTCAACCCCTCCTACCACTCATAGCCATCTGATGACTCCTGGCGAACCTAACTAACATAGCCCTCCCCCCAACAACTAACCTAATAGCAGAACTAACCATCGTAATCGCCCTATTCAACTGAGCAGCTCCAACAATCATCCTGACCGGGGCCGCAATCCTACTAACCGCCTCATACACCCTGTACATACTGATCACAACACAACGAGGAACACTACCATCTCACATCACATCCATTCAAAACTCCTCCACACGAGAACACCTCCTTATAGCCCTACACATAATTCCCATAATCCTGCTCATCCTCAAACCCCAACTAATCTCCGGCATTCCCGCATGCAGGTATAGTTTTAACCCAAACATTAGACTGTGATCCTAAAGATAGAAGTTAAAATCTTCTTACCTGCCGAGGGGGAGGTCCAACCGACAGGAACTGCTAACTCCTGTACCTGAGCCTAAAATCTCAGCCCCCTTGCTTTCAAAGGATAATAGTAATCCAATGGTCTTAGGAGCCACGCATCTTGGTGCAAATCCAAGTGAAAGTAATGGACCTACCACTAGTCCTAAGCGTACTCATACTGCTCACCCTCACTACCATCTCCACCCCCCTCATCTTCCCACTTCTATCAGACAACCTCAAAAACACCCCCACCACCATCACAAACACGGTAAAAACTTCCTTCCTGATCAGCCTAATCCCAATAACAATCCACATCTACTCAGGAACGGAAAGCCTAGTCCTCCTCTGAGAATGAAAATTCATCATAAACTTCAAAATCCCTATCAGCCTAAAGATAGACTTCTACTCCCTCACCTTCTTCCCAATCGCCCTATTCGTTTCATGATCCATCCTACAATTCGCTACATGATATATAGCATCAGACCCGTACATCACAAAATTCTTTACCTACCTTCTACTATTCCTAACTGCCATGCTAATTCTAATCGCGGCCAATAACCTATTCGTCCTGTTCATCGGATGGGAGGGAGTGGGAATCATATCTTTCCTCCTAATCAGCTGATGATACGGACGAGCAGAAGCCAATACCGCCGCCCTCCAGGCCGTTCTATACAACCGCGTCGGAGACGTCGGACTCATCCTGTGCATAGCATGACTGGCCTACACCACAAACTCCTGAGAAATCCAACAAATTCCGCCCTCCTCTCAAACCGACACACTACCCCTACTAGGCCTAGTCCTAGCCGCCACAGGCAAATCCGCCCAATTTGGCCTCCACCCTTGACTTCCCGCCGCTATGGAAGGCCCAACCCCAGTATCCGCCCTACTACACTCCAGCACCATAGTAGTAGCCGGAATTTTCCTACTAATCCGAACCCACCCACTATTCAGCAACAACCAAAATATTTTAACCCTATGCCTGTGCCTCGGAGCCCTCTCCACACTATTCGCAGCCACATGCGCCCTCACCCAAAACGACATCAAAAAAATTATCGCCTTCTCCACCTCAAGCCAACTAGGCCTTATAATAGTAACTATCGGACTAAACCTACCACAACTAGCCTTCCTGCACATCTCAACCCACGCATTCTTCAAGGCCATACTATTCCTATGCTCTGGCTCCATCATCCACAGCCTAAACGGTGAACAAGACATTCGAAAAATAGGCGGACTCCAAAAAATACTACCAACAACCTCCTCATGCTTCACTATCGGAAACCTAGCCCTCATAGGAACCCCATTCCTAGCAGGTTTCTACTCAAAAGACCAAATCATCGAAAGCCTAAACACCTCCTACTTAAACACATGAGCCCTCCTCCTCACCCTACTAGCAACATCCTTCACCGCAATCTACACAATTCGCATAACCGTGCTCGTACAAACCGGATTCGTACGAATCCCTCCTCTAACCCCCATAAACGAAAACAACCCCGCAGTAGTCTCTCCCATCACCCGCCTCGCACTAGGCAGCATTACAGCCGGACTACTAATCACCTCATACATCCCACCCACAAAAACACCTCCCATAACCATACCTCTGTCCATCAAAATTACAGCCCTAGTAGTCACAGCCCTAGGAATCGTCCTCGCGCTTGAACTCTCAAAATTAACCCAAACCCTCATCCTCACAAAACAAAACCAATTCTACAACTTCTCCCTATCCCTAGGCTACTTCAACCCCCTAACACACCGCCTAAGCATAAAAGCCATCCTAGCAGGAGGCCAAAACATCGCCTCCCACCTAGTAGACCTCTCCTGATTCAAGCTCTCAGGACCAGAAGGCCTAGCCAACCTGCAAACAATAGCAGCCAAAACAGCCACCTCCCTCCACTCTGGCCTCATCAAAGCCTACCTAGGATCATTCGCCCTATCCATCCTCATCCTACTCACATCCACATACAGAACAACAATGGCCCTCAATCTTCGTAAAAATCACCCCCTACTAAAAATCATCAACGATTCCCTAATTGACCTCCCAACACCATCAAACATTTCCATCTGATGAAACTTCGGCTCACTCCTAGGCATCTGCCTAGTCACCCAAATCATCACCGGCTTACTACTAGCCATGCACTACACTGCAGACACTTCCCTAGCCTTCGCCTCCGTAGCACATATCTGCCGAGATGTCCAATTCGGCTGACTAATTCGCAACCTACATGCAAACGGAGCCTCCCTCTTCTTCATCTGCATCTACTTCCACATTGGCCGAGGAATCTACTACGGCTCCTACCTAAACAAAGAAACCTGAAACATCGGAGTCATTCTACTATTAACCCTCATAGCAACCGCCTTCGTAGGCTACGTCCTGCCCTGAGGACAGATATCTTTCTGAGGGGCTACAGTAATCACAAACCTATTCTCCGCAATCCCCTACATCGGCCAAACACTGGTAGAATGAGCCTGAGGCGGATTCTCAGTAGATAACCCCACACTAACCCGATTCTTCGCCCTTCACTTCCTCCTACCATTCCTCATTGCAGGCCTAACACTAGTCCACCTCACCCTCCTCCACGAAACAGGATCAAACAACCCCCTAGGTATCCCATCAGACTGCGACAAAATCCCATTCCACCCCTACTACTCCACAAAAGATGTGCTAGGATTCCTACTCACTCTCATCTTCCTCGCCACCCTAGCCCTATTCGCCCCCAACCTTCTAGGTGACCCAGAAAACTTCACACCAGCCAACCCCCTAGCTACACCCCCACATATCAAACCCGAATGATACTTCCTATTCGCCTACGCCATCCTTCGATCCATTCCAAACAAACTAGGCGGAGTACTTGCCCTCGCCGCCTCCGTCCTAGTTCTATTCCTCATGCCACTTCTACATACATCCAAACTACGCTCAATGACTTTCCGCCCTCTCTCACAAATCCTATTCTGAACCCTAGTCGCTAACCTCCTTGTCCTAACCTGAGTAGGCAGCCAACCGGTCGAACACCCATTCATCATCATCGGCCAACTAGCTTCATTCACCTACTTCACCATTATCCTGGTCCTATTCCCCCTTGCATCCATCCTAGAAAACAAAATACTCAAAATCTAATCGACTCTAATAGTTTATGAAAACATTGGTCTTGTAAACCAAAGATTGAAGACTACACCCCTTCTTAGAGTTAAACGCGCCCCCCCCCCTTCCCCCCCAGCTGGATTTGGCTGGTATTTATAGGGTATGCATGGCTCCGCATGACCTTCTCTGCCCCATCATACATGAACTTAATGTAGGATATTCCACATAGCCCGTAGGTCATACGCCCCCCGACCCTCAGAAAACTTGGCCCATGAACTTCCAGACAGATAATTTTCCTGACCCGTACGCTTTTGCTTCAGGTACCATCCGCCCAAGTGATCCTAGCCCAAACAGGGGACAAGCGTCACACGAGATCGGTAATGTTCACTTATACTCTCCAACTCCAGCCCCCGCGCACGAGGAATGTCCCAGTACACCTTTGCGTGCTCCTAGTCATACTATTCGCCCACCTCCTACAACATATCCCTCTCCAACAGCCTTCAAGCACTCACAAGCCAGAGAACCTGGTTATCTATTGATCGTGTTTCTCACGAGAACCGAGCTACTCAACGTCAGTTCTACCTTCGGTTATTGTCTTCAGGGGCTTACTTTCCCTCTTACCCTCGAGGCCCAACTTGCTCTTTTGCGCCACCCGTGGTAATTTCAGGTCCATAACTTGCCTCGCCCTCTCTCCTTGCTCTTCACAGATACAAGTGCTGGGGGATGGTCACGGTACTCTTCTACTCGTTATCGCGGCATTTCCTTTCTCCTTTTCTTCTCTTATAGGGGTCCTTTCAATAAACCCTTCAAGTGCGGAGCAGGAGTTATCTTCCTCTTGACATGTCCATCACATGGGTGGCGAACATTCTACCGACCAATCAAGCCCCCACCTGTTATGGTTGATGGATAAGTCCTACGCATACCCGGACGCTGATGCACTTTGACCCCATTCGTGGGACCCGCGCCTTTTACCCACTAGGCACTAAATAATGCAGTGGTCGCCGTACATAATTTTTCCACCTTTTCCACGCCAAAACCCTCGTTCAATCGTCAAATGTTTTCGTTTGTTTCCATCCATTTTTATTCGAAATCCCCTCTCTTTGCCATTAAAATCTTGCTTGCTTTCATTTTCGTTCGTTTTTATTTTTGTTTGCTTTTATTTTTATTCGAAATCCCCTCTCTTTGCCATTAAACTTTACCTGCTTTTACCCCAGCCCATCTTCACCTACATGCCCCCCCCCCCTTTTTTTTCTTTTCAAAGAGAAAGGAATCAAACCTTCATCACCAACTCCCAAAGCTGGCATTTTCAATTAAACTACTCTCTGACCCCCCCCCCTAAACAGCCCGAATTGCCCCCCGAGATAGCCCACGTACAAGCTCCAGCACCACAAACAGAGTCAGTAATAAGCCTCAACCCCCAATTAAAAGCAGACCTACCCCCCATGAATAAAACAGGGCCACCCCACTAAAATCCAACCGAACCAATGACAGCCCCCCATTATTAACCGTCGACCCATCCACCAGCAGTTCAAACACTCCCCCCATAACAATGCCCACTACCACAACTAACCCCATTCCAAACCCGTACCCAATAACCCCTCAATCAGATCAAGCCTCCGGATAAGGATCGGCCGCCAACGACACTGAGTAAACAAACACCACCAACATTCCTCCTAAGTATACCAGAACCAGCACCAAAGACACAAAAGAAACACCTAAAGACACTAATCACCCACACCCAGCAACAGACGCCACAACTAATCCCACCACCCCATAATAAGGAGAAGGATTAGACGCAACCGCCAACCCCCCTAAAACAAAGCACAGACTTAAAAACAGCACAAACTTTATCATAAGTTCCCACTCGGCCTTTCTCCGAACTCTGCAGCCTGAAAAACTGCCGTTACAAAACCTTAACTATAGGAACCCGCCCAACCCAACCCACTTCACATCCCCTTTTTATCTTGCCTCCCAAAAACTCAAGAATAAACAGCCAACTCACTGCCCCACACCCCCCCCACAAAAATCAAGCAAAAACACAACCCATCCTTAACTGCTTCAAACAATAAACCCCTACCAAT